GTCCTTGTAGCTTACAATAAAGCATAACACTGAAGATGTTAAGACGGCTACCATATATACCCAAGGACAAAAAAGACTTAGTCCTAACCTTACAGTTAGTTCTTGCTAAACATATACATGCAAGTATCCGCATCCCAGTGAAAATGCCCTCAACACCTTAAAAAGACAGCAGGAGCAGGCATCAGGCACACCACCCTAACTGTAGCCCAAAACGCCTTGCCTAGCCACACCCCCACGGGTACTCAGCAGTAATTAATATTAAGCAATAAGTGTAAACTTGACTTAGTTAAAGCAACTCACTAGGGTTGGTAAATCTTGTGCCAGCCACCGCGGTCACACAAGAAACCCAAATTAACTATACACGGCGTAAAGAGTGGTTTTTCATTATCTCTCAGACTAAGATTGAAGTACAACTAAGCTGTTATAAGCATAAGATGTATTCAATACCCCCATAAAAATGATCTTAGCTTCATGATCAACAAAACTCCACGAAAGCCAGGACACAAACTGGGATTAGATACCCCACTATGCTTGGCCCTAAATCCCGATGCTTTTACCACTCAAGCATCCGCCTGAGAACTACGAGCGCAAACGCTTAAAACTCTAAGGACTTGGCGGTGCTCCAAACCCACCTAGAGGAGCCTGTTCTATAATCGATAACCCACGATACACCCAACCATCCCTAGCCAAATCAGCCTATATACCGCCGTCGTCAGCCCACCCCAAAACTGAGGGTTTAACAGTGAGCAAAATAGCAATACCTCGCTAATAAGACAGGTCAAGGTATAGCTTATGAGATGGTAGAAATGGGCTACATTTTCTATCATAGAAAATTTCTTACGACAAGGAATGTGAAATCACTCCTAAAAGGCGGATTTAGCAGTAAAGCAGGATAATAATGCCTACTTTAAACCGGCCCTGAAGCACGTACATACCGCCCGTCACCCTCCTCACAAGCTATAACCAATCTAATCCATAATAAACCCCAAAGCTAGAGATGAGGTAAGTCGTAACAAGGTAAGTGTACCGGAAGGTGCACTTAGTCTACCAAGACGTAGCTATAATAAAAGCATTCAGCTTACACCTGAAAGATATCTGTTCCATACCAGATCGCCTTGAAGCCTAACTCTAGCTCTTCTACCAAATTACATACAAACTAAATCAATACCACCCACTAAATCAAAGCATTCTCTTAACTCAACCTAGTATAGGCGATAGAAAGGTGAACTCAAGACGCGATAGAGATCATGTACCGTAAGGGAAAAATGAAATAATAATGACAAACCAAGCACTAAATAGCAAAGACCAACCCTTGTACCTTTTGCATCATGATTTAGCAAGAACTACCCAAGCAAAACGCCAATTTAAGTTTGCCACCCCGAAACCCAAGCGAGCTACTTACGAGCAGCTATTTATTGAGCAAACCCGTCTCTGTTGCAAAAGAGTGGAGCGACTCGTTAGTAGTGGTGAAAAGCCAATCGAGCTGGGTGATAGCTGGTTGCCTATGAAACGAATCTCAGTTCTCTCTTAATTCATCTCTCAGGTCTACATCCAACCCGCATGAAGCGAATTAAGAGCTATTTAAAGGAGGTACAGCTCCTTTAAAAAAGAATACACTCTCCCTCAGCGGATAAACTAAATTGCACTTAAACTGTGGGCCTTCAAGCAGCCACCATCAAAGAATGCGTCAAAGCTCTACACCTAAAAATCCAAACCTTCCCATGATTCCCTCTCCTCCCAATAGGCTAACTTATAATAGATAAGAGAATCTATGCTAAAATAAGTAACTAGGGATTCCCTCTACGGCGCAAGCTTACATTACATATTATTAACAGACCCTAAGATATCCCCTAACCCTAACAAGACTCTATATCAAAAACCCTGTTAACCCGCCTATGGAGCGCCTCTCAAAGAATGATTAAAATCTGTAAAAGGAACTAGGCAAACCCAAGGCCCGACTGTTTACCAAAAACATAGCCTTTAGCAAACCAAGTATTAAAGGTGAAGCCTGCCCAGTGACAATACGTTCAACGGCCGCGGTATCCTAACCGTGCAAAGGTAGCGCAATCAATTGTCCCATAAATCGGGACCTGTATGAACGGCTCAACGAGGTCTTAACTGTCTCCTACAGATAATCAGTGAAATTGATCTTCCTGTGCAAAAGCAGGAATAACCTCATTAGACAAGAAGACCCTGTGGAACTTTAAAATCTGCTACCACTCCCATGAACAACTTTCTCCTACAGGACCTACTCCCCGGGATCTTACTGGTATGCATTTTTTGGTTGGGGCGACCTTGGAGATAAACTTAACCTCCAAAAACCAGACAACCCATCTTGACCAAGAACAACTCATCAACGTACTAATAGTAACCAGACCCAATATAATTGATTAATGAACCTAGCTACCCCAGGGATAACAGCGCAATCTCCTTCAAGAGCCCACATCGACAAGGAGGTTTACGACCTCGATGTTGGATCAGGACATCCTAGTGGTGCAACCGCTACCAAGGGTTCGTTTGTTCAACGATTAATAGTCCTACGTGATCTGAGTTCAGACCGGAGTAATCCAGGTCGGTTTCTATCTATGCTACAACTCCTTCTAGTACGAAAGGACCGAAGAAGTAAGGCCTATACCACAAGCACGCCTTCGCCCTCAGTAATGAACTCAACTAAATTACTAAGAGCTCCAACATAACCCCTCCTAGAAAAGGACCGCTAGCGTGGCAGAGCTTGGCAAATGCAGAAGGCTTAAGCCCTTTACCCAGAGGTTCAAATCCTCTCCCTAGCTCCACATAAAACATATGACAATCCACTTAGCTATAACCTACCTCACCATATCATTATCCTATGCACTCCCCATCCTCATTGCTGTAGCATTCCTCACCCTAGTTGAACGTAAAGTTTTAAGTTATATACAAGCCCGTAAAGGACCTAACATTGTAGGACCATTTGGCCTCCTGCAGCCCATAGCAGATGGACTAAAACTATTCATTAAAGAACCAATCCGCCCATCAACTTCATCTCCCTACCTATTTATAACTACCCCCATCTTAGCCCTCCTCCTGGCACTTACAATCTGAACACCACTCCCTCTACCCTTTCCTCTCACCGACCTAAACCTTGGCATACTCTTTCTCCTAGCCCTATCCAGCTTAGCAGTCTACTCAATCCTATGGTCAGGATGAGCCTCTAACTCAAAGTATGCTCTAATTGGTGCCCTTCGAGCAGTTGCACAGACCATTTCCTATGAAGTCACCTTGGCCATTATCCTTCTATCTGTGATTATTTTAAGTGGTAACTATACCCTAAACACTCTTGCCACAACTCAAGAACCCCTTTACCTCATTTTCTCTTCTTGGCCCCTAGCAATAATATGATACATTTCCACACTAGCTGAAACAAACCGTGCCCCATTTGACCTAACAGAAGGGGAATCAGAATTAGTCTCAGGATTTAATGTAGAATACGCTGCAGGCCCATTCGCCCTATTCTTCCTAGCTGAATATGCTAACATTATGCTAATAAATGCACTCACAACCATTCTATTTTTAAACCCCAGCTCACTTAACCTACCCCAAGAGCTCTTTCCCCTAACTCTAGCTACAAAAACCCTTCTCCTCTCCGCAGGTTTTCTATGAATTCGCGCCTCTTACCCTCGATTCCGTTATGATCAACTTATGCACTTACTTTGAAAAAACTTCTTACCTCTAACACTTGCCCTATGCCTATGACACGCTAGCCTCCCCATCTCCTATGCAGGCTTGCCCCCCTACCTAAGATATCCCAGGAAATGTGCCTGAATCCAAAAGGGTTACTATGATAAAGTAAACATAGGGGTGTACCAACCCCCTCATTTCCTAAGCTTAGAAAAGTAGGAATCGAACCTACACTAAAGGAATCAAAATCCTTTATACTCCCTCTATATTATTTTCTAGTAAGGTCAGCTAATTAAGCTATCGGGCCCATACCCCGAAAATGATGGTTCAACTCCTTCCCTTGCTAATGAACCCCCAAGCTAAATTAATTTCTGCAACTAGCTTACTCCTAGGAACTTCTATTACAATTTCAAGCAACCATTGGATAATAGCATGAGTCGGCTTAGAAATTAATACCTTAGCCATTCTCCCCCTGATTTCTAAAAGCCATCACCCACGAGCCATTGAGGCTTCTACTAAATATTTTCTAACCCAAGCAGCAGCATCCACACTACTTCTATTCTCTAGCATAACCAATGCATGATTCTCTGGCCAATGAGACATTACCCAACTAACCCATCCTATATCATGCATACTATTAACAACTGCAATTTCAATTAAACTAGGCTTAGTCCCGTTTCACTTCTGATTCCCAGAAGTCCTTCAAGGCTCAACCATAACTACATGCCTCCTATTAGCTACAGTTATAAAATTCCCGCCAATCACCCTATTCTTCCTAGCATCCCCTTCTCTCAACCCAACCCTACTGTCCCTCATGGCTATCGCTTCCGCAGCCCTAGGAGGCTGAATAGGCCTTAATCAAACTCAAATCCGCAAAGTTTTGGCTTTCTCATCCATCGCTCACCTAGGATGAATAACCATTATTCTCATCTATAGTCCTAACCTAACTTTAACTGCCTTTTATTTATATACAGTAACAACTTCCGCTATCTTCTTTATCCTTAATACAACTAATACCCTAAAATTATCCACTATAATAACCGCATGAACCAAAATCCCCCCACTGACCACAATCTTCATACTTACCCTACTCTCTCTTGCAGGCCTTCCCCCACTGACAGGATTCTTGCCTAAGTGATTAATTATTCAAGAACTCACTAAACAAGGACTAACAATTATAGCCACGACCATTACCCTACTCTCCCTCCTCGGACTCTTCTTTTATCTACGCCTAGCCTACTGTGCTACCATCACATTACCCCCAAACTTTATTAACTACACAAAACAGTGGCAAATTAGCAAACCAACCAACATTCTAACTACAACCCTAACTACTCTGTCAATCCTACTCCTACCATTATCCCCCATAGTATTCACAGTTTCTTAGAAACTTAGGTTACCCAAACCGAAGGCCTTCAAAGCCTTAAACAAGAGCTAATCCCTCTTAGTTTCTGCTAAGATTCACAGGATACTAACCTGCATCTCCTGATTGCAACTCAGATGCTTTAATTAAGCTAGAACCTCCTCCTAGACAGATGGGCTTTGATCCCATGAAATTTTAGTTAACAGCTAAATGCCCCAACCAACAGGCTTCTGTCTACTAGATCCCGGCGCATATCTAATGCACATCAATGAGCTTGCAACTCAACATGAACTTCACTACAGAATCGATAAGAAGAGGAATTAAACCTCTGTAAAAAGGACTACAGCCTAACGCTTTAACACTCAGCCATCTTACCTATGACTTTCATCAACCGTTGATTATTTTCTACCAACCATAAAGACATCGGCACACTTTATCTTATTTTTGGTGCATGAGCTGGTATAATTGGTACAGCCCTGAGTCTCCTTATTCGAGCAGAACTAGGACAACCAGGAGCCCTTCTAGGCGATGACCAAATCTATAATGTAATCGTTACCGCACATGCCTTCGTCATAATTTTCTTTATAGTAATACCCATTATAATCGGAGGATTCGGTAACTGGTTAGTTCCACTAATAATTGGCGCCCCCGACATAGCATTCCCACGAATAAATAATATAAGCTTCTGACTCCTTCCCCCATCCTTTCTACTTCTCCTGGCATCCTCTACAGTAGAAGCTGGAGTTGGAACAGGATGAACCGTATACCCACCCTTAGCCGGAAATCTTGCCCATGCCGGTGCATCAGTGGATCTTGCTATTTTTTCCCTACACCTGGCAGGTATCTCCTCTATTCTTGGGGCTATCAACTTTATTACCACGGCGATCAACATAAAACCACCCGCCCTCTCACAATACCAAACTCCCCTATTCGTCTGATCCGTCTTAATTACTGCAGTCCTCCTTCTTCTCTCCCTGCCAGTCCTCGCTGCTGGTATTACAATGCTTCTAACAGACCGAAATCTAAACACTACATTCTTCGACCCTGCAGGGGGTGGAGACCCAATCTTATACCAACATTTATTTTGATTCTTTGGGCACCCAGAAGTCTATATTCTCATCCTACCAGGGTTTGGAATCATCTCCCATGTCGTAGCCTACTACGCAGGAAAGAAAGAACCCTTTGGCTACATAGGCATAGTCTGAGCCATACTATCCATTGGCTTCCTGGGCTTCATCGTATGAGCCCATCACATATTCACAGTTGGAATGGATGTAGATACCCGAGCTTACTTCACATCCGCTACCATAATCATTGCAATCCCCACTGGCATTAAAGTCTTCAGCTGACTAGCTACTCTACATGGTGGGACAATCAAATGAGACCCTCCCATACTATGAGCCCTAGGCTTTATTTTCCTTTTCACTATTGGCGGACTAACAGGTATTGTCCTAGCCAACTCCTCCCTAGATATTGCTTTACACGACACCTACTACGTAGTTGCACACTTCCACTATGTATTATCTATAGGAGCAGTATTCGCCATTTTAGCCGGTTTTACCCACTGATTCCCACTATTTACTGGCTACACCCTTCACCCTACATGAGCTAAAGCCCACTTCGGAGTAATATTCTTTGGAGTTAACCTAACATTCTTCCCCCAACATTTCCTAGGCCTTGCTGGCATGCCACGACGATATTCAGACTACCCAGATGCTTACACCCTGTGAAATACCCTGTCCTCCATCGGCTCCCTCATCTCCATAGTAGCAGTAATTATACTAATATTTATTATCTGAGAAGCCTTTGCATCCAAACGAAAAGTTATACAACCAGAACTCACTTCCACAAACATTGAATGAATTCACGGCTGCCCTCCTCCATATCACACATTCGAAGAACCAGCTTTTGTTCAAGTACAAGAAAGGAAGGAATCGAACCCTCATAAGCTGGTTTCAAGCCAACCGCATCAAACCACTCATGCTTCTTTCTTATGGGCTGTTAGTAAAACCATTACATAGTCTTGTCAAGACTAAATCACAGGTGAAAACCCAGTACACCCCATCCTCCTCTCCATGGCCAATCACTCTCAATTTGGTTTTCAAGACGCCTCATCCCCTATTATAGAAGAACTCATTGAATTTCATGACCACGCCCTAATAGTTGCACTAGCCATCTGTAGCTTAGTCCTATACCTCCTGGCTCTTATACTGATAGAAAAACTTTCTTCCAACACTGTTGATGCACAAGAAGTAGAACTTGTCTGAACAATCCTACCTGCCATCGTCCTTATCATATTAGCCCTCCCATCCCTCCAAATCCTATACATGATAGACGAAATCGACGAACCTGACCTCACTCTCAAAGCTATTGGTCATCAATGATACTGATCCTATGAGTACACAGACTTTAAAGATCTATCTTTTGACTCTTACATGCTACCAACCACAGATCTACCACTCGGCCACTTCCGCCTTCTAGAAGTTGACAACCGCATCGTCATTCCAATAGAATCCCCAATTCGAATTATTATTACAGCTGATGACGTTCTCCACTCCTGAGCCGTACCTAGTCTCGGTGTAAAAACCGATGCAATTCCAGGACGACTAAACCAAACTTCTTTTATCACAACCCGCCCTGGAGTCTTTTACGGACAGTGCTCAGAAATCTGTGGAGCTAACCACAGCTTCATACCTATTGTAGTAGAATCAGCCCCCTTAGCACACTTCGAAAACTGATCCTCACTTCTAACATCCTAATCATTAAGAAGCTATGAATCAGCGCTAGCCTTTTAAGCTAGAGAAAGAGGACTATCCACCCTCCTTAATGATATGCCCCAGCTAAACCCTGCACCATGACTTTTTATTATATTAACTTCATGACTCACCTTCTCCCTCATCCTCCAACCTAAACTCTTACTATTCGCTCCAACCAACTCACCTTCCAATAAAACTCTACCCACTACAAAACCCTACTCCTGAGACTGACCATGAACCTAAGCTTCTTCGATCAATTCATAAGCCCAACGCTTCTAGGTATTCCCCTTATCCTCATCTCACTATTATTCCCAACTCTTTTATTCCCTTCTCCTGGCAATCGATGAGTCACCAATCGCCTTTCAACTCTCCAACTCTGACTCCTCCAACTAGTCACAAAACAACTAATAACCCCATTAAACAAAAAAGGCCATAAATGAGCCTTAATCTTAACATCGCTCATAATCATATTACTAACAATCAACCTCTTAGGTCTCCTACCTTACACATTCACGCCCACCACCCAACTATCAATAAACCTAGCCTTGGCCTTTCCCCTATGACTTGCAACCCTCCTAACAGGCCTACGAAACCAACCTTCAGCTTCCCTAGGACACCTCCTACCAGAAGGTACCCCAACACCCCTAATCCCCGCCCTTATCATAATCGAAACTACAAGCCTTCTTATTCGCCCCTTAGCCCTAGGAGTCCGCCTCACAGCCAACCTCACAGCAGGACATTTACTCATCCAACTCATTTCAACAGCCACCACCGTCCTCCTTCCCATTATACCCGCCGTATCACTCCTAACCACAGTAATCCTCCTCCTCCTAACAATCCTAGAAGTGGCCGTAGCAATAATCCAAGCCTATGTCTTTGTACTTCTACTAAGCCTCTACTTACAAGAAAACATTTAACTCCTAATGACACACCAAGCCCACTCCTTCCACATAGTAGACCCAAGCCCTTGACCCATCTTCGGAGCAACAGCTGCTCTCCTCACTACCTCAGGATTAGCCATATGATTTCACCATAACTCTATGCAACTCTTACTCCTAGGCCTACTTTCCACAATACTAGTAATAATTCAATGATGACGCGACATTGTACGAGAGAGCACATTCCAAGGCCATCATACCCCCACAGTCCAAAAAGGCTTACGTTACGGAATAATTCTATTTATTACATCCGAAGCCTTCTTCTTCCTAGGATTCTTCTGAGCATTCTTCCACTCTAGCCTAGTCCCTACCCCAGAACTTGGAGGACAATGACCCCCTATAGGAATCAAACCCCTTAACCCAATAGAAGTTCCCCTACTAAACACCGCAATCCTCCTGGCCTCAGGAGTCACCGTCACATGAGCACACCATAGCATTACAGAAGGTAATCGAAACCAAGCTACCCAAGCTCTACTTATAACTGTCCTTCTAGGATTCTACTTCACAATACTCCAAGCAATAGAATATTATGAAGCCCCATTCTCAATTGCCGACGGAGTCTATGGCTCAACTTTCTTTGTAGCTACAGGATTTCACGGCCTTCACGTAATCATTGGATCATCTTTCCTCCTAATCTGCCTTTTCCGCCTTATCAAATTCCACTTCACACCCAACCATCACTTTGGCTTTGAAGCAGCGGCCTGATACTGACATTTCGTTGATATCATCTGACTATTCCTCTACATAACAATCTACTGATGAGGATCTTGCCCTTCTAGTATACTTATTACAATTGACTTCCAATCTCTAAAATCTGGATCAAAACCAGAGAAAGGCAATCAACATAATCCTCTTTATACTTACAATCTCTCTATCACTATGCATTATCCTAATTATATTAAACCTTTGACTAGCTCAAATAAACCCTGACTCAGAAAAACTATCCCCATACGAATGCGGCTTTGATCCTCTAGGCTCTGCTCGTCTTCCATTTTCAATCCGATTTTTCCTCGTCGCAATCTTATTTCTTTTATTCGACCTAGAAATCGCCCTCTTACTCCCTCTCCCATGAGCTACTCAACTCTTCTCCCCTCTCACTACTCTAACCTGAACCTCCACTATTATTCTTCTTCTCGCGCTAGGATTAGTCTACGAATGAATCCAAGGAGGTTTAGAATGAGCAGAATAACCTCAGAAAGTTAGTCTAGTAAAGACAGTTGATTTCGGCTCAACAAACCACAGTCCCACCCCGTGACTTTCTCAATGACCTTCCTACATTTAAGTTTCTACTCTGCCTTCACCCTAAGCAGTCTAGGACTAGCCTTCCATCGCATGCACCTAATTTCCGCCCTACTATGCTTAGAAAGTATAATATTATCCATGTACATTGCCCTATCTATGTGACCTATCCAAACCCAAATAACATCCTCCACCTTAATACCTATCCTCATACTAGCCTTCTCAGCCTGTGAAGCAGGCGCCGGTCTAGCAATTTTGGTAGCCTCCACCCGAACCCACGGGTCTGATCAATTACACAACCTAAACCTTCTACAATGCTAAAAATTATTCTCCCCACAATTATATTGCTCCCCATAACTTTCTTATCCTCCCCTAAATTTATATGACTTAATGCTACCTCCCACAGCCTCTTAATTGCGACAATTAGCTTGCAATGACTCTCCTCAACCTATTATCCTAGCAAAAACCTCTCCCAATGATTTAGCACTGATCAAATCTCATCCCCCTTGTTAGTATTATCTTGCTGACTTCTGCCTCTTATAATCCTAGCAAGCCAAAACCACCTCCAACAAGAACCCTACACACGAAAATGTATCTTTATTATAACCATAATCCTCACACAACCATTCATTATTCTAGCCTTCTCAGCCTCAGAACTAATATTATTTTATATTACATTTGAAGCGACCCTAATCCCTACCTTGATCCTAATCACACGGTGAGGTAGCCAGCCAGAACGCTTAAGCGCTGGAATCTACCTTTTATTTTATACACTAATCAGCTCTCTTCCTCTACTAGTCGTAATCCTTTACCTTCACACCCAAACAGGAACTATACATATTGCTATAATAAAACTTTCACACTCGTCTCTCACAGACTCCTGAACAGGCCTTATATCAAGTTTAGCTTTACTACTTGCCTTTATAGTAAAAGCCCCCCTCTATGGACTACACTTGTGACTCCCAAAAGCCCATGTAGAAGCACCAATCGCAGGGTCTATACTTCTAGCCGCACTACTTCTCAAACTTGGAGGGTATGGTATTATACGTGTCTCAATAATCACAAACTCCCTACTAGACTACCTTTACTACCCGTTCTTAACTCTAGCCCTATGAGGGGCACTAATAACAAGCTCCATCTGTCTACGCCAAATTGACCTTAAATCATTGATTGCCTACTCCTCAGTTAGCCATATAGGCTTAGTCATTGCCGCAACAATAATCCAAACTCACTGATCCTTTTCAGGAGCTATAATCCTAATGATCTCACACGGACTTACTTCTTCCATACTATTTTGCCTTGCCAATACAAATTATGAACGCATGCATAGCCGGACCCTTCTCCTAACACGAGGCCTACAACCCCTCCTACCTCTCATAGGAATCTGATGACTTCTAGCCAACCTAACTAACATAGCCCTTCCCCCCACCACTAATCTGATAGCCGAACTAACTATCATAATTGCACTCTTCAACTGATCCACCTTCACCATCATCCTAACCGGAATTGCAACCTTACTAACTGCAGCCTATACCTTATACATACTCCTCATAACCCAACGAGGACCAACCCCAACATATATCACAACTATTCAAAACTCGAATTCACGAGAACATCTCCTTATAACACTCCATATCCTCCCCTCCTTCCTTCTCATCCTAAAGCCAGAATTAATCTCAGGAATTCCCACATGCAAGCATAGTTTTAAATCAAACATTAGACTGTGATCCTAAAAATAGAAGTTAAACCCTTCTTGCCTGCCGAGGGGAGGTTTAACCAACAAGAACTGCTAACTCTTGCATCTGAGTCTAAAACCTCAGCCCCCTTACTTTTAAAGGATAACAGCAATCCACTGGTCTTAGGAGCCACCCATCTTGGTGCAAATCCAAGTAAAAGTAATGGACTTCCCACTAATCCTCAACATCTCTATATTCTTAACCCTTCTAATTCTCTCCTCTCCCATTCTACTCCCCCTTCTATCCAAGAACTACCAGAACTCCCCCGCCACAATTATACGTACCGTTAAAACTTCCTTTGCAACCAGTTTAATCCCCATAATTCTCTCTATCTATTCAAACATGGAAAATACCACCTTCTATTGAGAGTGAAAATTCATTACAAACTTTAAGATCCCCTTTAGCCTTAAAATAGATCAATACTCCTTAATATTTTTTCCCATTGCACTATTCGTAACATGATCCATTCTTCAATTCGCGATATGATACATAGCATCAGAACCTTATACCACAAAGTTTTCTCTTTTCCTCCTAATCTTTCTCATCGCCATACTCATCCTAATTATCGCTAACAATATATTTCTCTTATTCATTGGCTGAGAAGGAGTCGGAATTATATCCTTCCTCCTAATTGGGTGATGACATGGTCGAGCAGAAGCTAACACCGCTGCACTTCAAGCCGTACTCTACAACCGTATTGGAGATATTGGATTAATCCTCTGCATAGCCTGACTAGCTTCCTCCATAAATACCTGAGAAATTCAACAACATTTATCCACAAACCAAACGCCTCTCCTCCCACTCATAGGGCTTATTCTAGCGGCCACAGGAAAATCCGCCCAATTTGGCCTCCACCCATGACTCCCGGCCGCTATAGAAGGGCCCACCCCCGTATCCGCCCTACTTCACTCCAGCACCATAGTAGTCGCCGGAATCTTCCTTCTTATTCGCACTCACCATATACTGTGTAATAACCAAGTCGCCCTAACTACGTGCCTTTGTATAGGTGCTCTATCCACACTATTTGCCGCTACATGCGCACTTACCCAAAACGACATCAAAAAAATTATCGCTTTCTCGACATCCAGCCAACTAGGCCTGATAATAGTCACAATTGGCCTAAACCTCCCCCAACTAGCTTTCCTACACATCTCAACCCATGCATTCTTTAAAGCTATGCTCTTCCTTTGCTCTGGATCTATTATCCATAGTCTTAATGGAGAACAAGATATCCGAAAAATAGGAGGATTGCAAAAGCTACTCCCCACAACCACCTCATGTCTAACAATTGGAAATCTAGCTCTCATAGGAACACCATTCCTAGCAGGGTTCTACTCAAAAGATCTCATCATCGAAAACCTTAACGTATCTTACTTAAACACCTGAGCACTCCTCCTCACCCTCATTGCAACCTCATTCACCGCAACTTACAGCCTACGCATAGCCTTACTAGTACAGACTAATTACACTCGAATTCCTTCCATCACCCCTATCAATGAAAACAATCCAGCAATCACGAACCCAATTACCCGCCTTGCCCTCGGAAGCATCATAGCCGGACTACTAATTACCTCTTATATCCCCCCTACAAAAACTCCTCCCATAACCATGCCACTAGTTACAAAAACCACAGCTATCATTATCACAACACTAGGTATTATCCTAGCCCTAGAACTATCAAAACTCACACACACCCTCACCACCCCCAAACAAAATGCGGCCTTAAACTTCTCCAACACCCTAGGATATTTTAACCCTCTCATACACCGCCTTAGCTCAACTAAACTCTTAGGCAATGGCCAAAACATTGCATCTCACCTAATCGACCTATCCTGATATAAAAAAATAGGCCCAGAAGGATTAGCAACCCTCCAACTCAAAGCATCCAAAATCTCAACCACCCTCCACACCGGACTAATCAAAACCTATCTAGGATCCTTCGCCCTATCCATCTTAACCATTATTTTATTTACACAGAACTAAAAATTAATGGCCCCCAACTTACGAAAACACCACCCCCTCCTAAAAATAATCAACAACTCTCTAATTGATCTCCCAACACCACCAAACATTTCTGCCTGATGAAACTTTGGATCTCTCTTAGGCATCTGCCTAATAATTCAAATTATTACCGGTCTTCTACTAGCAATACACTATACCGCAGACATCACCCTAGCTTTCACATCCGTCGCCCATACATGTCGAAATGTCCAATTCGGTTGACTAATCCGTAATCTCCACGCAAATGGTGCCTCCTTCTTCTTCATATGTATTTACATACATATCGGACGAGGGTTCTATTATGGTTCCTACCTATACAAAGAAACCTGAAACACGGGAGTTGTCCTCCTCCTAACCTTAATAGCAACTGCCTTCGTAGGGTATGTTCTCCCATGAGGCCAAATATCCTTCTGAGGTGCTACAGTAATTACTAATCTATTCTCAGCTATCCCCTATATTGGCCAAACACTTGTAGAGTGAGCTTGAGGAGGATTCTCAGTTGACAACCCTACACTCACTCGATTCTTCGCCCTCCACTTTCTCCTCCCATTTTTAATTGCAGGCCTCACCTTTATTCACCTAACTTTCTTACATGAGACAGGCTCAAACAACCCCCTAGGCATTCACTCAGACTGTGACAAAATCCCATTCCACCCTTACTTCTCAATAAAAGACGTCCTAGGCCTTTTGTTTCTCCTCATTCCACTAATGATCCTTGCTATATTCTCACCTAACCTTTTAGGAGACCCAGAAAACTTCACACCCGCTAACCCGCTAGTTACACCTCCTCATATCAAACCTGAATGGTACTTCCTATTCGCATACGCCATCTTACGGTCAATTCCTAACAAACTAGGAGGAGTTTTAGCTCTCGCTGCCTCCGTACTAATTCTGTTTTTAGCCCCATTCCTTCACGTCTCAAAACAACGAACAATGACCTTCCGACCCTTCTCCCAATTTCTATTTTGGATCCTAGTAGCAAACCTTTTAATCCTTACATGAATCGGTAGCCAACCAGTCGAACATCCATTTATCATTATCGGACAACTCGCCTCAACCGCCTACTTCACAATCATTCTCATCCTATTCCCCATTACAAGTCTTCTAGAAAACAAGATACTTAATCTCTAACTACTCTAATAGTTTATAAAAAACATTGGTCTTGTAAACCAAAGATTGAAGGCCACCCCCTTCTTAGAGTTACCAAAAATATTCAAGCGCCCATTTTTCCAATAAATTCATTCGCCCAAAGGGAGGGGCCCCCCCCTCCCCCCATACCTTACGGTATGTACTACTTTGCATAGCATTCTCCCCCACATTAGACATATTATGCATGTAGGAAATTCTGACATAACACCAATGCTCAAACCATACAAATATTCATATCTTCTCCCATTCAACCCATCCCAGTCTACTTACAGATCTAGGCACATTCCCACACAAGGACATACCATGTCATGTTCTAGGAATAACTCCACTAATCGAACTAAAACCTACCAGCCTCCAGACTTCGCATAAAACCCTCTACAACACGAGGAACGTCCCAGGACCTAAAATCCACCGTACAGGACCCCTCACCACTTAACCTTGCTCTACGCGCTGACCAAGAGGTACTGGGTTATTTATTAATCGCGCCCCTCACGAGAAACCAGCAACCCGGCGTTAGTAATGTTTATCACGACCAGCTTCAGGTGCATTCTTTCCCCCTACACCCTCTCATAACTTGCTCTTTGTCGCCTCTGGTTCCTCGGTCAGGGCCATAACTTGCTTAATTTTCCTAAACTTGCGCTCCGTTACTAATGGTTGGGGATGCTCGGCCAAATTGGACCTCGTGATCGCGGCATTTTCTCTCTTCTAAACTTTTGGTTTTTTTTTTTAGAGTAGATCTCAATAAGCCCTTCAGAGTGCTCCGCCAGTGGGCCCCCATATATGGTTGACATGTACCCCTTGTGGTCGGCGAGCGGTTTTCTCACTTTCGCGGGTAAATTAATGATACGGTTTCAAGTGTTATTCGGTCTCATACTGTAGCCCTGATGCACTTTCAGGTGCTGTTGGTTTGGTTTTTCCATTACGTCTCTCATCAAGTTGCAGTTTAATTAATGCACGCCAGACATATTTTTTCTCGTCAAATTCACAAAAATTCACAAAAATTTGCAAAAATTTGCAAAAATTTTGCCATTTTTTGCATCAATCTAGGGACCTTCCCTCTATTCATCGTTAATTTTTGTTTTTAAATTTTTTTTAACAAAATTTTAAATTTTACAAACTTTTTATCCCCCTAATTTTCCAATCAGAAGAATTTGCATCATCAATTTGTTAAATTTTTTTACCTAACTTATTTTACCCCATAATTTCCTCTCACCATTTATTTGTTATTTGTTTGTTTGTCAATAAACTCACCCCATAATTTCCTCTCACCATTTATTTGTTATTTGTTTGTTTGTCAATAAACTCACCCCATAATTTCCTCTCATCCACTTACATACACAACTCACTACCCCTCCTTAACCATTCTTCCTCCCCCCCAGCTTCAACATTTCAATTAATATTTCCCTCATAATTCCTTCAACAATTAACCTTACCCAGCCTCTCAGAAAAAAAGGAATTAAACCTTCATCACCAACTCCCAAAGCTGGCATTTTCATTAAACTATTTCCTGAACGATACCTCCTTAAACCGCCCGAATTGCCCCCCGAGACAACCCTCGCACAAGCTCTAACACGACAAACAACGTCAACAACAATCCCCAACCCGCAATTAAAAACTGCCCTACCCCCCAAGAATAAAACATAGCCGCCCCCTCAAAATCTAACCGAACAGAAGAAATACCTCCACCATCCACTGTATCTATCCCCAACCACCGTGACTCACATAATCCCATAATAAATACCCCTCCCCCTAATGCCAAAACCAATCCAACACTATACCCAACAACCCCCCAATCTCCCCAAGTCTCAGGGAACGGATCTGCTGCCAATGAAACCGAATACACAAAAACCACTAACATCCCACCCAAATACACCAAAAACAATACCAACGACACAAAAGACACCCCTAAACTTATTAACCACCCACACCCTACAACAGACGCCAAAACCAACCCTACTACTGCATAATAAGGAGAAGGGTTAGAAGCAACTGCTAGCCCCCCCAAAATAAAACTAACACTTAAAAAAAGTATAAAATATGTCATAACAATTCCTGCTTGGCCTCTATCCAAGACCTTTGGCCTGAAAAACCACCGTTGTAATTTCAACTACAAGAACATGAAACCTCTACAAATCCACCCATTCAACACAACAATCAAATCCCTTTTACACTTCTAGTATTAATTCCATCAACCCACCAACACCCATTCCACTATACCTCAACCTACACATTTTTGTTATCTATTAGCACTTCACCTCCTACCACCAATTAAGTGCATCAACCAAACAAACCCTAGATTAATATTAGCCATCTACCACAACTAAAACAAAACCTCTACAACATCCCCA